AACCTCAATTTCAAGAAATTGTATCTTCTACCAAGACATTCACCGAGGAAGCGGAAACCTTTTTGAAGGAAGCTATTCAGGAGCACACTAAACTATTTCTACTTGAGGAACAAGCATAAATTTATAACTCTAATTCTATTGTTAGAACAAGAGTTATTCTTGCGAATTATTTCTGATTCAAATCATTCAAAAAAGGGGTTTCTTGGTATCGCATCTTTTAAAATAGATGGAAAAAAATTGCGTCCAATAGGATTTGAACCTATACCAAAGGTTTAGAAGACCTCTGTCCTATCCATTAGACAATGGACGCTTTTCATTCCTATTTCATTCTTTCGCATTCTCCCTTTATCTTTTTTTTTGAGAAAAAGAAATGAAAATTTTTTTAGGTAAAAAAAAAGAATGCATATTCGAATGGATGATGCATATAGAATAAGGAATATGGGGCGGGTAGCGGGAATCGAACCCGCATCGTTAGCTTGGAAGGCTAGGGGTTATAGTCGACGTTAATTTATCATTCTTAACGTCTCTAATTCAAAACCGAACATGAAAATTTTGTTTCATTCGGCTCCTTTATGGAAAATTGATGTATTCCCAGAAACAAAAATTAGATCCATAACATCTATGTCAGCTTTTCTTATTAAAGACACCCAAAGCCACTCGCTTTCTAGATGATCCCTCTAGAGAAGGGGGATTCTATTATCCCAAATCCGTCTAATCTAGTTACTTCGTTCCCTATTTCCACTCGAGGGATCCTGAGGAAAAGAATTAAATTGAGTTTCCACCGAGCTAAAATAATATGCTGATGGTTCTAGTAAACCAAAACTACCATTTTCTAGCTATTTGGCTTTAATCTTAGCTTATACAAGACAAAAATTGAAGATCTAGTTACGATTGGAAATGCACTTATGTTTTTTATCTTCATCCATAGATCCTTTACTTATATTTATTAATTGGAAGATTTGATCCAATTTTTTTTTATTATGCTTCGTGACTCTATAACCCTTTTATTCAATTTCAATTGAACTTTGGATACAAATCGTGAGAATTTCTATTTTTCCTCAAATATGCTATTGAGGGGAAAAGGATTAAACTCTTTTTAGGAAATAAAGTTTTTTTTTGATCGGAATATGAAAAACCCGAAAGACCCCTTAACTTTTTAAGTTATTAATTGAACGAATCACACTTTTACCACTAAACTATACCCGCTTCATATTCATTATTATATATGAATATACCTTTTGTCGAACAAAGGAATGAGATGCTATCTTAATAGCATCAGACTCATTAAAACTTGAGCGTTGACACTTCATCCTCCCCGACCAGGGGAGGGGTACTTGAAGTCGAAGTACAGAAAGTTTTTTAAAATAACCAAATTCTAATAAAGTTAGAATAAAGCAAAAAGTATCATTTTTCACTTGTTATAAGTCATTACTGACAGTCCAAAATTGAAGGAATTATTGAAGCTGGGCTATAACCACGCCGAATTCCTCATTTTTTTTTACTTGCCCTTCAACTGACCCATTTTTGAATTTGAACTCGGATTAATTGGATCTTAAATGTTCAATGTCCCTTGAACAAATAAAAGAGTTATGTTATATATGTTATAACATATGTGTGTTTCATTTTTTATATTATATTATTTAATATCTGTATGTGCTTTTTTCCAGTTAAATAATTAACTAAATTGAGAAAAAAGACTCAAAATTCAAAATACTACTTAAATTAAAGTCAAAATACTACTTAATACTAATTAATAAATACTAAACTAAAAAAAAAATTATTAATTTGAATATTCTTTCATTTTCATATTTTATAGTATATTTTATAGTATTTTCTATAGTATTATATTACTAATACTAAGAAATTACACTTGGAATGGAGATAAAAATTGTCTTTATTGTTACTTCAATAACTTCAATAACAAGTATCTTTGATTTGATATAATAAAAACAAAAAATGAAATCATTTGATCTATGAAATGATTGATTCATCAGAAGTAATGTAATAACCCGGCCTGGTTAAGTACTGGCCGGGGGAATGGACTTTTCTTACAAAATGAAAATCAAGGAAGTAAGGCTTTTCAATTTAAATCTTTTTTACTTCGCCTGTCACACCACATAAAAAATTTTCAATTTGAATTGGGAGAGATGGCTGAGTGGACTAAAGCGACAGATTGCTAATCCGTTGTACGAGTTATTTGTACCGAGGGTTCGAATCCCTCTCTCTCCGCTCCCCTCGATCGCTTCAGACTTTCAAAATCTTTTTTTTTTATTCCTCACGTCCAGGATTACGGCCCGGATCATTAGATAAGAATCCAAAGATGAAGAGAGAAACAAAAAATATGACTACTGTGTAAACAAAGAGTTTGAGAGTAAGCATTACACAATCTCCAAGATTTTTTTTTGAAAAGGGAAATAGATTGCCTATTTTTTATCACATACACTATGTTGACATAGTGCCCAAAAAAGAAACCAAAAAGAAAATGAAGTCTTTTCTTGAAAAAGATAATTTTTACTAATTTTTTGTTTTTGTAATGTAATAATAATAAGAAAAGCAAGATTCTGATTCCTTCATTACCAAAAATTTTTGGTATTTTTGGTCATATCCATTATTGGGTATTGTGGGGTCTTTAGAAAGTCCTTGTTTACTGGAAGGTCAGAACGAGGAAATAAGTTGATCAAAATTTATCACCGTGCGATTATTCAATATAATACAAGAACAAGAATTTCTATTTTCGAATGGAGGGTTCATAATGTAAAATTTATAAGATCTTATAAATTTTTAGAAAATTTGTTTCGTATAAATCATGAATTTTTCGGAGCATTAAAGATTTTATCGAAAACTTACAGCAGCTTGCCAAACAAAGGCTAAGAGCAAAAATAGTACAGGTATGACAGGCATAACATCTACGATAGGATTGAAAAAGGCATAAGCCTCGGGCAATTTGCCGAAGAAAAAACTACTCGAAGAAAGGGTAGAATTAAGACAGATACAGATTAAACTAAAGATATTAAGCATAACAAACATTTCATTCTTGTAGATTAGAAAATTAGATTTTGATTGAGTTCTTTTTATGAGGGAAAAATTAAAAGGTAGGTCAAAAAACCTTCTTGTTCTTCGAACGCTCTCAAATCAAAAATCTTCCCTTTCATTCTCAAATGAGAATACAAGGAATTTTAGTTTCATACAATATCTTAATTTAATTTTATGGAATGATCAATCATTTTTTTCTATATTTTCATGTGTTGAATCCTAGCAGTAATATATTTCATATATATTTGAATTGGGATTGACGAACAACTAATACGAATATTAGTCTTTATTAGTATCAAAGAGAAATTCGAAATCGAAATGGGGCGTGGCCAAGTGGTAAGGCAACGGGTTTTGGTCCCGTTATTCGGAGGTTCGAATCCTTCCGTCCCAGAGCGTCTACATGAGAAAGGAAAGATTCTTCTCTTTAACAAATTTATCTTTAAGTTTGGAAATTTTTTTCTTTAATCTTGGATATAGTGTCACCTTTTGTTCTGATTTTTCTATAAAAATAAAACTTTTTTCATTTAGTTTTTCACAAATGCGATTGAGTGTACGGGTAGAAATAAAGATATTTCATTGAATTCTAAATTCAAAATAATTTTTGGGTATATCATTAAGAGACTACTATTTTAATAGTCATATTGAAGTAAGTTACTTAGGAAAACTCTTTTTTCCATGAAATCCGAATTCTCGTATTATGTAATTCATTATGGAATTCTGAATTGAAAGAGAAAAAAAGATCCTTTTCTATTTCATACTCATGAAAACCAAAATTTTTTTTTTATGAACCTGGGTACTCGAAGAAATTTGAAAAATCCATATTATAAATATAGAGAAACTTATGACTTTTTCGAGTTATTGGAATAGCTTATATTTTGTTAATAACTGATTTTATTCCGGAATTGCAAAATCCATAGGGCCTTTCTTTTTAGATTTAGAGTTTATTTGTTCGAGAAGAATTTTTCCGTAATTTAACATAACATCCCGAATGATTTGTTGAAGATTTTAATTAGATTTAAGGAAATGGATTCACTTTTCTTTTTTCTTTTTTAGAAATTTCTTTCACCCCATAGGATAGAGGGGCGAAATAACTTAAATCCTTTATAATATAAGACTTTTTTCCAGATAATTATTTACCTTTCCCTAGATACATACATAAAAATTGTATCATTGAGCCAATGACTATTCATGATTCCATATTGAATCAATTGCATACCGTTTCAAAATAAAATTTAAAATGAGAGGAGTGTTATGGTAAAACTTCGTTTAAAACGATGTGGTAGAAAGCAACGTGCGACTTGAAGGACATAATTCACTGTGGATTCTTACATCCGCCATTTTCTATAGGAATGAAGATGCTCTTGAATCGACATAGTTTGTTCTGTTCCTATTAGGAACCCAATTTGTATTGGGTTGGTAAATAGGAATAGTACATGATGGAGCTCGAGCAAAACGTATTGATTCATTTATCGGGGGGGCGAATCTAGGGTTAGTAACAATTAATAAATTAGACTACTTTGTTAAGTATATCCTCAATATAGAAATTCAAATTTTAAATTGCAGGATTCAAATCCCAACAAGTTTGAAATAAAATAAATAACATTTTTTATATTACATTACAAGGGAAAAAATCGTTCATATTATCTTTCCATAGAAGGAAATAACAAAAAACAAAAGGTATGTTGCTGCCGTTTTGAAAAAGGGGATAAGGATCACCGAAGTAATGTCTAAACCTAATGATTTTTATTTTTAAAAGTAAAGAGAAAGAATTCCGGAACAAGGAAACACTATTTTCAATTGTATCAATATTTTTTTTTAGTATAATGATAATGATGGAGACTAAAAAAAGATTCGAGACGAAACAAACAAAAGAGGTTAGAGACGACTCAAGAAATGCCTAAGGATTTACTTTCGGACTTTTTCAGAATTACCCAACTTGAGTTATGAGTACGAATGATATTTCTTTTTTTTTCTTTTTTTATGTAAGTAAGAACAGAAAAACTTAAATCATAGTCTAAGTCATAAATTTTTTTATATATTTTACATTATATACAGAAATATTAGAATCATTTTCTCTCGAGCCGTATGAGGAGAAAACCTCTTATACGTTTCTAGGGGGGGTTATTTATCTATATCTATCCCAATGAGCGATCTATCAAATCGTTGCAATTGATGTTCGATCCCGACGAGAAGGAAGAGATCTTCGAAAGGTGGGTTTTTATGATCCAATGAAAAATCAAACTTATTTAAACGTTCCTGCTATTCGTTATTTCCTTGAAAAAGGTGCTCAACCTACAGGAACTGTTCATTATATTTTAAGAAAAGCAGAATTTTTATTTTAAAAGAATTCATAAAATAAATAAAAAAATTAGAAAAAAGAAAGGTAACTAGTATAAATTTGTGTGGTAATTATTTATTCACAATTGCTCTTTTCTTGTTCTATATGATGTTTTATATTTACCATATTTCTTGTTGTGCCAATCCAACACAAATCCTTATTTTATGTAATTTTTTTTTATTTCATTTTTTTATCAACAATTTATTCATATTGACAATGGTGTGTCGAACAAATATAATTCGATCGTAGATAAATAGATCTGTTTATTTCGATCCTTATTTATTTATGGGTTTTTTCGTTACTTCATTCAAATTATGGGTTTGCCAAATTTACTATTTGTTATATAAGATATATTTTTTTAACGAAAATCAAAAATTTTTTCTATTTTCTAAAAAAGGGGGGCGGTCTTTAAATGTAAATTTTTACATTTTTTTTATCTGTCTTTAATTTAATCCAATCCACTTTGCTATTTTGTTTAATTGATCATCTAATCTTTCCTTTATATTTCTTTTGAATTCAAAATTCAATGTTTTTACGTAGTTGTATAGTTCAATTCCATTTTTTCCACTTGTATATACATATTTATCTGGGTTGCTAACTCAATGGTAGAGTACTCGGCTTTTAAGTGCGATTATGGTTTTTTACACATTTGAATGAAGTAACGAATTCGTCCAGACTTTTGGTAGAGTCTATAAGACCACGACTGATCCTGAAAGGTAATGGATGGAAAAAACCGCATGTCGTAATAAAATAAAATAATAAGAAAAAATGGAATTGAATTTTCATTTTTGAATTTCTTATTATATTCTTTCTTATTTTTTTTTTTATTTTAAGAAATTCACAGTTAGAGTTTGGTCTAGTAAATAAATGGATAGAGCTCTATGGCTCTAATTCTGGTAAAAAAAAAAAAAAGCAACGAGCTTTTATTCTTAATTTGAATAATTTCCCGATCTAATTAAACGTTAAAAATAACTTAGTGCCTGATGTGGGGAAGGGGTCTCCTGTAAATGGACCTTTGATTCTTTTTTTTAAGAATAAAAAAAATCCTACCTATTTTCTATTATGGATTGGAAACTAATGTGTAGAAGAAACAGTATACTGACAAAAAAAATTTCCAAAGTCAAAAGAGCGATCGGGTTGCAAAAATAAAAGATTTTTTATCCTCTGATAATTTATTTAATAGTTTAATAGAACGAAGATAAACCTATTGGATAGTAGAAGGGGAGAGGAAAAAGATCTGTTGATTGGACTCTGTATTTCCGGGGTATATATTTTTTTCATACATGATACATACTCTGTTCTGACCGTATTGCACTATGTATAATTTGATAATACAAGAAATACCTATTGTTTCTGGTTCAAGTAGAAATTGAAGTCAATGGAAGAATTACAAGAATATTTAGAAAAAGGTAGATCTTGGCAACAATATTTCCTATATCCGTTACTCTTTCAGGAGTATATTTATGCACTTGCTCATGATCATGGTTTAAATGGTTTGATTTTTTATGAACCCATAGAAGTTTTTGGTTATGATAATAAATCTAGTTTATCACTTGTAAAACGTTTAATTACTCGAATCTATCAAAAGAATTCTTTAATTTCTTCGGTTAATTATTCTAACCAAAATTTATTTATTGGTCACACTCACAACATTTTTTTTTATTCTCATTTTTATTCTCAAATTATATCAGAAAGTTTTGCAATTATTGTGGAAATTCCATTTTCCTTGCGATTAGTATCTTATTTAGAAAAAAAAGAAATACCAAAATATCATAATTTACGATCAATTCATTCAATTTTTCCTTTTTTAGAGGATAAATTTTTGCATTTAAATTATGTTTTAGATATACTAATACCTCATCCCATCCATATGGAAATCTTGGTTCAAATCCTTCAGTGCGGGATTCAAGATGTTCCCTTTTTACACTTATTGCAATTCTTTCTTCACGAATATCATAATTGGAATAATCTCTCCATTACTCAGAAGAAATCTATTTATGTTTTTTCGAAAGAAAATAAAAGATTTTTTTGGTTCCTATATAATTCTTATGTATTTGAGTGCGAAATTTTATTAGTGCTTATTCGTAAACAATCCTCTTATTTACGATTAACTTCTTTTAGAACTTTTA